CAGTGTGCCTATGATGTAGCACCAGGCGGATTTTTAGCTAGTGTGTATCATCTTACGAGAATACAATATGGTGTAGATAAACCAGAAGAAGTATGCATAAAAGTATTTGTCCCAAAGAATAATCCTAGAACCTCGTCCGTTTTCTGGATTTGGAAAAGTGCTGATTTTCAAGAACGCGAATCTTATGATATGTTGGGAATCTCCTATGATAATCATCCACGCCTTAAACGTATCTTGATGCCTGAAAGTTGGATAGGCTGGCCCTTACGTAAGGACTATATTACCCCAAATTTTTATGAAATACAAGATGCTCATTGAATGATAAGGAAACTAATGTTCACTTATACGACACAACTCCAGATTTCATTCAAGTCAAGGAATATTTTTACGTTCTGTTCTAGATGAAACAGAGTAACTGGACTCTAATTCGTATTATGGATAGGCCTAAAAAAGGCTTCATTGCTATTCCCGAATTTGGAAAAGATCATATCTATTTTGTATGAGCAGAAACAAAAAGATGAATCAAAAGAGTTCTGCACCATGAACTTTGTACCGCGTATATCACTTAGACAGACCTCGGAAAGTAACGTAAGCAAGAGTGAAGAAATAGAATAAATATAAAAGAAAAAGCGAAATTCCGAAATAAAAAGGGATTGAATTTTATTTGTACTGTGTCTGAAATGCATCCTGTCTATTCCTATCCTTTAACCCCCCTATACTTTTTTTAAGTTTTTTAAAAACTTTTTTTTTGATATATATATGAAAACTTAACACTCTTTTTTGAGTGAGAGAAAGCATAATATGAACAAACAAGAAAGAAAAAAGAAACAAAAAAGGGAACATAATCCCACTTTAGTTCTTTACCATAACCATACATATATTTTTTACCCATCTCTAAAAATAGAGGTATATATCTATACGCTAGATGAATAAGTATGTATCATGCTCTTGACTATTAACGAATATATATCCTGATCTGTCTCGATTAATTTGTATGAATATCTATCCGATATATTATTCATGTGTCAGGAACCAGATTTGAACTGGTGACACGAGGATTTTCAGTCCTCTGCTCTACCAACTGAGCTATCCCGACCATTTCCCGTGCATCATCCTATCCTAGTAGAGTATTTGTATCCATGTCAATTAAAGGGACTAAATCTAAATAAAGTAAAGTATTAAAAAATTTTATCTAATAAATGTAAGGATAATGATATGGACTGTGAATGATTCAATAATAGAGATTCCTTGCCCATATATGTTCATTTGTACGGGTATCGTATCTATCCAAATTGGGATAAGATCCAAAGATTTCTCTTCGGATCCATTTGTGAAAGAGTAGAGTGAATGAGAAAGAAAGATAGTGAATTTTGTTTGAACCACTGATGAAAAAAAAAAGATAAATAGTTAGGAAGTAAAATGGACTTTTTGTTGGGGATAGAGGGACTTGAACCCTCACGATTTCTAAAGTCGACGGATTTTCCTCTTACTATAAATTTCATTGTTGTCGGTATTGACATGTAGAACGGGACTCTCTCTTTATTCTCGTCCGATTAATCAGTTTTTCAAAAGATCTATCAAACTCTGGAATGAATGATTTGATCACTGAATATTCGATTCTTCCTTCAACTTCGATTGGAATGGATTCACAATAACTCTGAATTTTTTCTTTCATATATATATATTCGATAGATTCGGGTCGTGATTAATCGTTTGATATGTTAGTATGTATACGTACGTATTAGATATATAGGGCCGTCCTTTCTGTAATTTCGATAGAGGAATTCCAGCTACCAACACAACGTAGTCAACTCCATTCGTTAGAACAGCTTCCATTGAGTCTCTGCACCTATCCTTTTTTTATTCTAGTTTTATAAACCCTTGTTTTCTCAAAATAAAGATTTGGCTCAGGATTGCCCATTTTTAATTCCAGGGTTTCTCTGAATTTGGAAGTTACCACTTAGTAGGTTTCCATACCAAGGCTCAATCCAATCAAGTCCGTAGCGTCTACCAATTTCGCCATATCCCCTTTTGATTTGAGACCAAGATCCAGTTGGAATTCCACCCATCTCTTTCATTTATTTTGGAACCGTTGAATTCATTATATAATGATTCCCATATCGAAAAAGTGTATGCTATTTGATTTTTTTGGCGATCCTCTATCAGTTTATTTCTATTGGATAAACCTTGTTTCAATCAGAAATGATTCTATCATTGATGTATCCGCAATTCAATATGGATAGATATATCCCATATATATATGTTTCTCCCTCCCTTTCTTTTTTACAGTGCGATTTGGAATACTGGAACGGTCGATATTCATTCTTCTTTTTTTTCGTCCTATCTCTTCCTTTTCCGAATGAAACCAGAAGAATGTCTCATTCTAATTTGGATTGTATCTTTATACTTATCTTATCTTTTCTTAGGACCGATCCGCTCGCTATACGCTATAATTATTGCTATAACTGCTTTACTTTAAGAAATAAATTAATTTTATATTAAGAAATAATTAGATTTTTTATAATCATAGTTTATAATTTTAAATTATCATTAATAATATATATATATACATATTCATTAACATATATATATATATTAAAAAATATATAAAAAATATAAATATAATGTATAAATATATAAATAAAATGTATAAAATGCATAAAAAAAAATAGAATGTATAAATAATAATTAATGTAATTAATATGATAGAATTAAAATTCTACTAATTAGTCACATACTAATTAGTCATATATTTCTATTAGAAAAATATCTATTAGAAAAATAGAATTCTATTAATTCTATTTAGTCATATCTAGTTCTATATTATTAGTTATATTAGTTATAACTAATAATATAGATATAATGATATAGATATAACAATAGAACTATGAACTATATAGTTCATATTAAATTAATAGCTAATAGCCCTAAGCTAAGATCCAGCAGTTTCCTGAATTCCTATACACTATTTCTATTTGTTATACTATTTCTATTTCTGTTATGTGAGCCCGCTTAGCTCAGAGGTTAGAGCATCGCATTTGTAATGCGATGGTCATCGGTTCGATTCCGATAGCCGGCTTTTTTTTTCTCTATCGATTTTTCCATGATTGATAATCTCTCCTTTTCTCAAAATGTTGGATCACCGATCTATTATGTCGTGGTAACTTGTAACTATGAATAAAAAATGGATTGGAGCAATTAGATCTCTACAGAACAAATCATAAAATGGAGCCTCAACTTCCTATATATACATATACAAAAAATCCGGATATTAATAGAATTCATTTCATTCTACTTTGCAATACTTCAGTAAATTTAGCTTTGCTTTGTTTATCCTTTAGTTCAGTCTTAATTTAAGATTTATTCTGTAAAATGAAATTTCAATAAAATAAAAAAAAGGAGTCTTTATGTCTCGTTATCGAGGACCTCGTTTCAAAAAAATACGCCGTCTGGGGACTTTACCAGGACTAACTAGTAAAAGACCTAAATCCGGAAGTGATCTTAAAACCCAATTGCGTTCTGGGAAAAGATCGCAATATCGTATTCGTCTAGAAGAAAAACAGAAATTGCGTTTTCATTATGGTCTGACGGAGCGACAATTAGTTAGATATGTACATATCGCTGGAAAAGCCAAAGGGTCAACAGGTCAGGTTTTACTACAACTACTTGAGATGCGTTTGGATAACATACTTTTTCGATTGGGTATGGCTTCGACCATTCCTGGAGCTAGGCAATTAGTTAACCATAGACATATTTTAGTTAATGGTCGTATAGTGGATATACCAAGTTATCGTTGCAAACCCCGAGATATTATTACTACGAAGGATAAACAAAGATCAAAAGCTCTGATTCAAAATTATATTGCTTCACCCCCCCCTGAGGAATTGCCAAAACATTTGACTATTGACTCGTTCCAATATAAAGGATTAGTAAATCAAATAATAGATAGTAAATGGATCGGTTTGAAAATAAATGAGTTGTTAGTCGTAGAATATTATTCCCGCCAGACTTGAACCTAACGAAAATAACAAAGAAAGATTCAGAGAATTTTGCCCTCTTTTCGACGAAGTAAATAGATCTAAGGGCCTTGATCCGCATTTTTCTCATTCACATATTACAAATAGATCCGCAGTAGGATTTTTTTTCTTTTTTGCTCTTTCCGATATTTGTATTTTACGTACCGCAGTAATTAGGAATAGAGAATTTCTGGAATAGAGAATTTCTATCAAATAAAAGTCTTATTGCTGGAATAATGGTATCAGTTGTTATTTGATTTGATACATTGTGGTCGGTCACGTTGGTGAATTAACAGAAACGGAAAGAGAGGGATTCGAACCCTCGGTAAACAAAAGCCTACATAGCAGTTCCAATGCTACGCCTTGAACCACTCGGCCATCTCTCCTACGTAATCTTATTATTGACCAGAAACCGAGTGAATAGCGAGTCATTCATATTATTGCAGTACAGGTATGACCGATCAATGGTTCCATAGGAATAATTCCTTTAAAATTTCCTATTTCTCAACACCAACTTCTCTCATCAGCTACCCCATGGATCTATTACAAATTCATGAATCGTCCCATGGATTTTTATTTCCATTGTATGGCATGACGTATACACGTCATGTAAACAAAACGAATGGTTACTCTACTCTATTTTATCATGGAATAATTATTCTTTTTCCTCTTTGGATCATAACCAAATCAAAACTTCTAGAGTTATCAAAATCCGTAGTAAAAGAAAGTCCTTGGTTATTCAACTTAGATGAAATCTTAGATGAAATAGTAATAGTTCCGTTCATTGGTATACTACGAAATTGTAATGAAATCCAATCTGATTCAAATATTTCATATCTCTCCTTGTCCAAACAAAATGGGACAATTTGAGCGGAAGGTCCACATTTTTAGAATTAGTCTGTTTTATGTTATTTCGTATTGTACAATTCCTTTGTTTGTGGGATCACTTTCCCCGAAGGGTAATGAAAAGAATTCTAATTATAG